TTGTCGTAGCTTAAAACAAAGCATAACATTGAAGATGTTAAAATAGGCCCTAGAAATGTCTCGAGAACACAAAGGCTTGGTCCTGACTTTCCTGTCAGCTTTAACCAAATTTACACATGCAAGTATCCGCACCCCCGTGAGAATGCCCTACAGTTCCCCGTCCGGGAACAAGGAGCCGGTATCAGGCACATACCCTTATAGCCCACAACACCTTGCTTAGCCACACCCTCAAGGGAACCCAGCAGTGATAGACATTAAGCCAATAAGTGTAAACTTGACTTAGTTATGGTTAAGAGGGCCGGTAAAACTCGTGCCAGCTACCGCGGTTATACGAGAGGCCCAAGTTGACAAGCTCCGGCGTAAAGCGTGGTTAAGGAGTAATAAACACTAAAGCCGAACGCTTACTAGGCTGTTATACGCTCCCGAAAGTAAGAAGCACATCCACGAAGGTGGCTTTATTTTACCTGAACCCACGAAAGCCAAGGCACAAACTGGGATTAGATACCCCACTATGCTTTGCCCTAAACATTGATAGTCTTATACAACCACTATCCGCCCGGGTACTACGAGCAGCAGCTTAAAACCCAAAGGACTTGGCGGTGCTTTAGACCCACCTAGAGGAGCCTGTTCTAAAACCGATAACCCCCGTTCAACCTCACCTTTCCTTGTTCTCCCCGCCTATATACCGCCGTCGTCAGCTTACCCTATGAAGGCCCCTTAGTAAGCACAATTGGCACAGCCCAAAACGTCAGGTCGAGGTGTAGCGTATGGAAAGGGAAGAAATGGGCTACATTCCCTGTTACAGCGAATTACGGATAATATTACTGAAACGTGTATCTAGAAGGAGGATTTAGCAGTAAGCAGAAAATAGAGCGTTCTGCTGAAACCGGCCCTGAAGCGCGCACACACCGCCCGTCACTCTCCCCGAGCGTATTTTCACAACTTAACTTAAAACCTTTTATCAGCAAAGGGGAGGCAAGTCGTAACATGGTAAGTGTACCGGAAGGTGCACTTGGCAAAACCGGGGCATAGTTTAAAGCAGAACACCTTCTTTACACGCAGGAAATACTCGTTCAACTCGAGTTGCCTTGATACCGACTCGCTAGCCCGACCAGTCAAAAACAACAAAACACAATAATTAAACCCAAAGACACTACGTCCCCACAAACAAACCATTTTTCCCCCTCAGTATGGGCGACAGAAAAGGAACAACGGAGCGATAGAGAAAGTACCGCAAGGGAATGCTGAAAAACTAAATGAAATAAACAAGTGAAGCCTAAAAAAGCAGAGATCCTAACTCGTACCTTTTGCATCATGATTTAGCCAGTGCAACCCAAGCAAAGAGCACTTTAGTTTGACAACCCGAAACTTTGTGAGCTACTCCAGGGCAACCTAATTAATAGGGCCAACCCGTCTCTGTGGCAAAAGAGTGGGAAGACCTTCGAGTAGAGGTGATAAACCTACCGAACTTAGTAATAGCTGGTTGCCCAATAACTGGATAGAAGTTCAGCCTCCCGGCTTCTTTTTTCTCCAACCCCTTCTGTATCAACAGATAAAATAAGAAACCAGGAGAGTTAGTCTAAGGGGGTACAGCCCCTTAGAAACAAGATACAACTTTTATAGGAGGATAAAGATCATAGTTAACTAAGGCCATAAATTAGGGTGGGCCTGAAAGCAGCCATCCCACTAAAAAGCGTTAAAGCTCAAACACATACCACTATAAGCCCTAAGTTCCGACCACCCCGTCTTACTCCCCTTATCCTACTGGGCCGTCCCATGCTTGCATGGGAGCGATCCTGCTAAAATCAGTATATAAGAGGGCCTAACGGCCCTCTCCCTGCATATGTGTAAATCGGAAACGGACAACCCACCGAACCCTAACGGACCCAAACAATAGAGGGAACTGAACTACAGACAAAACAACCAGAAAAACACCCAAACAGACAACCGTTACCCCTACACAGGTATGCTCCCAGGGAAAGACTAAAAGAAAGAGAAGGAACTCGGCAAACACACTCAGCCTCGCCTGTTTACCAAAAACATCGCCTCTTGCTAAACCGAAAGTATAAGAGGTCCCGCCTGCCCTGTGACTATATGTTTAACGGCCGCGGTATTTTGACCGTGCGAAGGTAGCGCAATCACTTGTCTTTTAAATAGGGACCTGTATGAATGGCATAACGAGGGCTTGACTGTCTCCTCTTTCAAGTCAATGAAATTGATCTCCCCGTGCAGAAGCGGGGATAGATACATAAGACGAGAAGACCCTATGGAGCTTTAGACACTAAAGCAGATCAGCATTAATACCCTGAACATAGGGCACGAATAAACTGATCCCTGCCCTAATGTCTTTGGTTGGGGCGACCGCGGAGAAATATAAAACCCCCGCAAGGACTGAATGTACTACATTCACAACCAAGAGTGACAGCTCTAATTAACAGAACTTCTGACCAGTAAGATCCGGCAATGCCGATCAATGAACCGAGTTACCCTAGGGATAACAGCGCAATCTCCTTTTAGAGCCCATATCGACGAGGAGGTTTACGACCTCGATGTTGGATCAGGACATCCTAATGGTGCAGCCGCTATTAAGGGTTCGTTTGTTCAACGATTAAAGTCCTACGTGATCTGAGTTCAGACCGGAGTAATCCAGGTCGGTTTCTATCTATGTAACGATCTTTTCTAGTACGAAAGGACCGAAAAGAGGGGGCCCATGTCTGAGACATGCCTCACCCCCACCTGATGAAAGCAACTCAATCAGGCAAGGGGGCGTCGTCCCTCCTTGTCTGAGAGAACGACATGTTGGTGTGGCAGAGCCCGGTCGTACTGCAAAAGGCCTAAGCCCTTTGTACAGAGGTTCAAATCCTCTCTTCAACTATGATCTCAACACTTTTTACCCATATCATCAACCCCTTAGCTTACATCATCCCAGTTCTCCTGGCCGTTGCCTTCCTTACATTAGTAGAACGAAAAGTCCTCGGATACATACAATTTCGAAAAGGCCCTAACATCGTTGGACCCTACGGCCTCCTACAACCAATCGCCGACGGGGTAAAATTATTTACTAAAGAACCCGTCCGCCCCTCAACCGCCTCCCCCATTTTATTCCTCCTCGCCCCGATATTGGCCCTTACTCTTGCCCTTACCCTATGAGCCCCCCTTCCCATACCATACCCCATCCTAGACCTAAACCTAGGAATTCTTTTTATCCTAGCACTCTCCAGCCTAGCAGTATACTCCATCCTAGGCTCAGGATGAGCATCAAATTCAAAATATGCCCTCATCGGGGCACTACGAGCCGTAGCACAAACTATTTCCTACGAGGTCAGCCTAGGATTAATTCTTTTAAATGCAATCATTTTCACAGGAGGCTTCACCCTACAAACCTTCAATACAGCCCAAGAAACCGTCTGACTTCTACTACCAGCCTGACCTCTAGCCGCAATATGGTACATCTCCACATTAGCCGAAACTAACCGAGCACCTTTCGACTTAACCGAAGGTGAGTCAGAGCTAGTTTCAGGCTTCAATGTAGAGTACGCAGGGGGCCCTTTCGCTCTATTCTTCCTGGCAGAATACGCAAACATCCTCCTTATAAACACCCTCTCTGCCACTCTTTTCCTAGGAGCCTCCCACATCCCCACCACCCCAGAACTAACAGCTGTTAATTTAATAACAAAAGCAGCACTCCTTTCCCTACTCTTCCAATGGATTCGAGCCTCCTACCCCCGCTTCCGATACGACCAATTAATGCATTTAATCTGAAAAAACTTTCTTCCCCTTACACTAGCTCTAGTCATTTGACACCTTGCGCTCCCTATCGCATTTGCTGGACTCCCCCCTCAAATCTAACCCCGAAACTATGCCTGAAGTAAAGGACCACTTTGATAGAGTGAACCATGGGGGTTCGAATCCCCTTAGTTTCTTAGAAAGAAGGGATTCGAACAATAACTAAAGAGATCAAAACTCTTAGTGCTTCCGTTACACCACTTCCTAAGTAAGGTCAGCTAATTTAAGCTTTTGGGCCCATACCCCAAACATGCAGGTTAAAATCCTGCCTTTGCTAATGAATCCATATATCTTAGCTACTTTACTATTTAGCCTTGGACTAGGAACCACCATTACACTCACAAGCTCTCACTGACTATTTGCCTGAATAGGCTTAGAAATTAATACTCTAGCCATCCTCCCCCTCATAGCCCAACAACACCACCCCCGAGCAGTTGAGGCCACCATAAAATATTTCCTCACCCAAGCAACAGGAGCGGCTACCCTCTTATTTGCCAGCACGACCAATGCATGACTAACAGGCCAATGGGACATCCTACAAATATCCCACCCCCTCGCAATTACTATGGTGATTCTTGCCCTCTCCCTGAAAGTTGGCCTTGCCCCCTTGCACACATGACTGCCCGAAGTACTTCAAGGGTTAGACTTAACCACAGGCCTCATTTTATCAACCTGGCAAAAACTAGCACCCTTCGCCCTATTTCTTCAAATTCAACCCGCCAACCCCCAAATCTTAATTATACTGGGCATTACCTCTACCCTTGTCGGTGGCTGAGGGGGGCTAAATCAAACACAACTCCGAAAAATCCTAGCATACTCCTCCACAGCCCACTTAGGCTGAATAATTTTAATCCTCCAGTTCTCACCCTCCTTAGCCCTCCTAACCTTAATTACATACTTGATCATAACATCCTCAACATTCCTTGTGTTCAAACTAAACAAATCAACAAGCATCAACATACTCGCCACCTCTTGAACAAAAGCCCCTGCACTAACAACCCTCACCCCCTTAATTTTACTATCACTAGGGGGCCTTCCACCACTAACAGGCTTTATACCAAAATGACTTATTCTTCAAGAACTTACCAAACAGGAACTAGCACCCATCGCCACACTAACCGCACTAACCGCCCTACTCAGCCTATATTTCTACTTACGATTAACATACGCTATAACACTCACCATATCCCCTAATAACGTAACAGGTACAACCCCCTGACGCCTCCCATCCCTACAACTAACACTCCCCCTTGCTACCTTAACCACAGCAACAATCTGCCTACTCCCACTTACCCCTACTATAGCGGCACTATTCAACCTATAGGGGCTTAGGATAGTATCAGACCAAGAGCCTTCAAAGCCCTAAGCGGGAGTGAAAATCTCCCAGCCCCTGATAAGACTTGCAGGACACTAACCCACATCTTCTATATGCAAAACAGACACTTTAATTAAGCTAAAGCCTTCTAGATAGGCAGGCTTCGATCCTGCAAACTCTTAGTTAACAGCTAAGCGCTCAAACCAGCGAGCATCCATCTAACTTTCCCCGCCTGTTAGTCGACTAACAGGCGGGGAAAGCCCCGGCAAACGTTCAGCTTGCTTCTTTAGATTTGCAATCTACTATGTTAAACACCTCGGGACTTGGTAAGAAGAGGGATTAAACCTCTGTTTATGGGGCTACAATCCACCGCTTAAACATTCAGCCATCCTACCTGTGGCCATTACACGTTGATTTTTCTCGACTAATCACAAAGACATTGGCACCCTTTATCTTGTATTTGGTGCCTGAGCCGGTATAGTAGGAACAGCCCTCAGCCTGCTAATTCGAGCTGAGCTAAGCCAACCAGGGGCTCTACTAGGCGACGACCAGATCTATAATGTAATTGTTACAGCACACGCTTTTGTAATAATCTTTTTTATAGTAATACCAATTATGATTGGTGGCTTTGGAAACTGACTTATCCCACTTATAATTGGTGCCCCAGACATAGCATTCCCTCGAATGAATAATATAAGCTTCTGACTTCTTCCCCCATCTTTCCTGCTCCTTCTTGCCTCTTCTGGGGTAGAAGCTGGTGCCGGTACTGGCTGAACGGTCTACCCGCCCTTAGCCGGAAACCTAGCCCATGCAGGTGCATCCGTAGACTTAACCATCTTCTCATTACATTTAGCAGGAATCTCATCAATTCTAGGTGCAATTAACTTTATTACAACCATCATTAACATGAAACCCCCTGCCATCTCTCAATACCAAACACCTTTATTTGTGTGAGCGGTCTTAATCACAGCAGTACTTCTGCTCCTCTCTCTTCCTGTTCTTGCCGCCGGCATTACAATGTTACTTACAGATCGTAACCTTAACACCACTTTCTTCGACCCTGCCGGAGGAGGAGACCCGATTCTTTACCAACACTTATTCTGATTCTTCGGCCACCCAGAAGTCTACATTTTAATTCTCCCTGGCTTCGGAATGATTTCCCATATCGTTGCATACTACTCTGGGAAAAAAGAACCTTTCGGCTATATAGGAATGGTTTGAGCCATGATGGCAATCGGCCTTCTAGGTTTCATCGTATGGGCCCACCACATATTTACAGTTGGAATAGACGTAGATACACGCGCTTACTTTACATCAGCCACTATGATCATCGCAATCCCCACTGGCGTCAAAGTCTTCAGCTGATTAGCCACACTCCACGGAGGATCCATTAAATGAGAAACCCCCCTTCTATGAGCACTTGGCTTTATTTTCCTCTTTACAGTAGGAGGTTTAACAGGAATTGTCCTAGCTAATTCTTCACTTGATATTGTCCTACACGACACATACTACGTAGTCGCCCACTTCCACTATGTACTTTCAATAGGAGCCGTATTCGCCATCGTAGCTGCCTTCGTACACTGATTCCCGCTATTCACAGGCTACACCCTCCACAGCACTTGAACAAAAATCCACTTTGGCATTATGTTCGTAGGTGTAAACCTTACCTTCTTCCCACAACACTTCCTAGGGCTGGCCGGAATGCCTCGTCGATACTCAGACTACCCAGACGCCTACACCCTGTGAAATACCATCTCTTCTATCGGCTCTATAATCTCACTCGTAGCCGTAATTATATTCCTTTTTATCATTTGAGAAGCATTTGCTTCTAAACGTGAAGTCCTTGCAGTAGAACTGACCACAACCAACGTAGAATGACTCCACGGCTGCCCTCCCCCATATCACACATTCGAGGAGCCCGCATTTGTTCAAATTCGACCACACTAAACGAGAAAGGGAGGAATTGAACCCCCGTATGATGGTTTCAAGCCAACCACATAACCGTTCTGTCACTTTCTTTATAAGACACTAGTAAAACCGATTATTACACCGCCTTGTCAAGGCGTATTCGTGGGTTTAAACCCCACGTGTCTTAAACCGTCAATGGCACATCCCACACAACTAGGTTTACAAGATGCAGCTTCACCAGTGATAGAAGAACTTCTACACTTCCATGATCACGCCTTAATAATCGTTTTTCTTATCAGCACACTAGTTCTTTATATTATTGTAGCCATAGTTTCCACTAAGCTAACTAATAAATATATTTTAGACTCCCAAGAAATTGAAATTATCTGAACAATTCTTCCAGCAGTAGTCCTCATCCTGATTGCACTCCCCTCCCTTCGCATCCTTTACCTAATAGATGAAATTAACGACCCCCACATTACAATTAAAGCCATAGGACACCAATGATACTGAAGCTACGAATACACCGACTACGAAGACCTTGGCTTTGACTCATACATAATCCCCACACAAGACCTAACCCCAGGCCAATTCCGCTTACTAGAAGCCGATCACCGAATGGTCGTTCCCTTAGACTCCCCAGTTCGAGTACTAGTCTCTGCTGAAGATGTACTTCACTCATGAGCAGTACCAGCCCTAGGAATCAAAATAGACGCCGTCCCAGGCCGTCTAAACCAAACAGCCTTCGTCACATCTCGACCAGGTGTATTCTACGGACAATGTTCAGAAATCTGCGGTGCAAACCATAGCTTTATGCCAATCGTAGTGGAAGTTGTTCCCCTAGAACACTTTGAAAACTGATCCTCCTTTATACTTCAAGACGCCTCGCTAAGAAGCTAAGCAAGGAATAGCACTAGCCTTTTAAGCTAGAGATTGGTGACTACCGCCCACCCTCAGCGACATGCCCCAACTCCTCCCACTACCCTGATTCGGCACACTACTCTTTGCCTGAGTAGTTTTCTTAATCTTCTTTCCTAAAAAAGTAACGGCCCACACATTCCCTTACGACCCTACCCCCCTCAAGCCTCAAAAGCTAGAGAAAACCTCTTGAAATTGACCCTGAGTGTAAGTTTTTTTGACCAGTTTATAAGCACAACATACTTAGGGATCCCCTTAATCGCACTAGCATTAACCTTTCCTTCCATCTTATACCCTACAACCTCAACCCGGTGACTAAACAACCGACTGCTTACACTACAAAACGCGTTCATCAATCGCTTCACTCACCAACTACTTCTACCCCTAAACGTGGCTGGCCACAAGTGAGCCACTCTCCTGGCCTCCTTAATACTCTTTTTAATCTCGCTAAACATGCTCGGACTCCTGCCCTATACTTTCACCCCAACCGCCCAACTATCTCTTAACTTAGGATTTGCAGTCCCCCTCTGATTAGCTACTGTTATCATTGGAATACGAAACCAACCAAATCACGCACTAGGTCACCTTCTACCAGAAGGCACCCCTAATCTCCTAATCCCTATACTCATTGTCATCGAAACAATCAGCCTATTTATCCGCCCCCTGGCCTTAGGTGTACGACTAACTGCTAACCTAACAGCAGGCCACCTGCTCATTCAATTAATCTCTACAGCTGTATTTGTACTCCTACCACTCATACCAACCGTGGCTATTCTTACAGCAACAGTCCTAGTTCTTTTAACACTGCTAGAAATTGCCGTAGCAATAATTCAAGCCTATGTGTTTGTACTACTACTAACGCTCTACTTACAAGAAAACATTTAATGGCACATCAAGCACATGCATACCACATAGTTGACCCAAGCCCCTGGCCCCTGACAGGGGCAATTGCCGCCCTACTGATAACATCAGGACTTGCAATTTGATTCCACTTCCACTCCACAACACTCATTGTTTTAGGTACAATTCTACTCCTCTTGACAATATATCAGTGATGACGAGACATTGTCCGAGAAGGTACATTTCAAGGCCACCATACACCCCCCGTACAAAAAGGACTTCGATATGGTATAATTCTTTTTATTACATCAGAAGTCTTCTTCTTTCTAGGCTTCTTCTGGGCCTTTTACCACTCAAGCCTTGCCCCTACCCCTGAGTTAGGAGGCTGCTGACCCCCCACAGGCATTTCTACCCTTGACCCCTTTGAAGTCCCCCTACTCAACACAGCCGTTCTCCTCGCATCAGGAGTAACAGTAACCTGAGCCCACCACAGCATTATAGAAGGAGAACGAAAACAAGCTATTCAATCACTTACATTAACAATCCTACTAGGCTTCTACTTTACATTCCTACAAGCCATAGAATACTACGAAGCTCCCTTCACAATTGCAGATGGCGTTTATGGCTCAACCTTTTTCGTAGCTACTGGCTTCCACGGCCTACACGTTATCGTCGGCTCCTCTTTCCTAGCCGTATGCTTACTTCGACAAATCCAATACCACTTTACATCTGAACATCATTTCGGATTCGAGGCAGCCGCTTGATACTGACACTTTGTAGACGTTGTCTGACTTTTCTTGTATATCTCTATCTACTGATGAGGTTCCTAATCTTTCTAGTATTAAAAGAAGTATAAGTGACTTCCAATCACCCGGTCTTGGTTAAAATCCAAGGAAAGATAATGAATTTAGTTTCAACTGTCATCTCCATTGCTCTCGCCCTGTCGATTGCTCTAGCCATCCTATCCTTTTGACTCCCTCTGATAAACCCAGACCATGAAAAACTGTCCCCCTACGAATGCGGCTTTGACCCCTTAGGAACAGCCCGACTGCCATTCTCCTTACGATTCTTCCTCGTCGCTATCTTGTTCCTTCTATTTGATTTAGAGATTGCCCTCTTACTACCTCTCCCTTGAGGAGACCAGCTAACAACCCCCACACTCACCTTTTTATGAGCCTCCATCGTCCTAGCCCTCCTCACCCTAGGTCTCATCTACGAATGACTTCAAGGAGGATTAGATTGAGCCGAATAAGTGGTTAGTTTAATAAAAACACTTGATTTCGGCTCAAACACTTATGGTTAAATTCCATAACCACCTAATGACCCCTGTGCACTTTGCTTTTTCCTCCGCTTTTATCTTGGGCCTAACAGGCCTGGCATTCCATCGAACCCACCTTCTCTCCGCCCTCCTCTGTCTAGAAGGCATAATGCTCTCCCTATTTATTGCCCTCTCCCTCTGAACTGTCCAATTAAACTCCACAAGCCTCTGTGCAGCCCCCATACTACTACTGGCCTTCTCAGCTTGCGAAGCAAGCGCAGGCCTAGCCCTACTAGTAGCAACAGCCCGCACTCACGGAACCGACCACCTTCAAAACCTTAACCTACTACAGTGCTAAAAATCCTCATCCCCACCCTAATGCTTATCCCAACTGCCTGACTAACCCCCGCCAAATGACTCTGGCCCACAACCCTTGCCCACAGCATACTAATTGCATTAATCAGCCTCTCATGACTAAAACACGCTATAGAGACAGGCTGGTCTACCCTAAACCTATTTATAGCCACAGACCCCTTATCTACACCTCTATTAGTCCTCACATGCTGACTCCTCCCCCTAATAATCCTAGCAAGCCAAAACCACACAGCAACAGAACCCATTAACCGCCAACGCATATATATTTCATTACTAACATCTCTCCAAATCTTCCTCATTTTAGCCTTTGGCGCAACCGAGGTAATCATATTTTACATTATATTTGAAGCAACCCTTATCCCAACCCTAATCCTCATTACCCGGTGAGGAAACCAAACAGAACGCCTTAACGCAGGGGTTTACTTCTTATTCTACACCCTAGCAGGCTCTCTCCCCTTACTTGTTGCCCTTCTGCTCCTACAAAATTACACCGGGACACTCTCCTTGTTCACCCTACCATTCTCCCACCCCCTCCATCTCTCATCCTACACCGACAAACTATGATGAGCGGGCTGCCTACTAGCATTTCTTGTTAAAATGCCACTGTATGGTGTACACCTCTGACTCCCCAAAGCACACGTTGAAGCCCCCGTTGCAGGATCAATAGTGCTTGCCGCAGTCCTCTTAAAACTAGGAGGTTATGGAATAATGCGAATAATTGTTATACTAGACCCCCTCACCAAAGACCTAAGCTACCCTTTCCTCATCTTCGCATTATGAGGGGTTATCATAACAGGCTCAATCTGCCTTCGCCAGACTGACCTAAAATCTCTAATTGCTTACTCCTCAGTAAGCCACATAGGCTTAGTGGTAGGAGGAATCTTAATCCAAACCCCCTGAGGATTCACAGGAGCCTTAATCCTTATAATCGCCCACGGGTTAACTTCTTCTGCTCTATTCTGTTTAGCCAATACAAACTACGAACGAACACACAGCCGAACCATACTTCTAGCGCGCGGCCTACAAATCGTGCTTCCCCTGATAACAGCCTGATGATTCATTGCTAGCCTTGCTAACCTCGCACTCCCCCCACTTCCTAACCTTATAGGCGAACTAATAATTATCGCCTCCTTATTTAATTGATCTTGATGAACAATTGCCCTAACCGGAGGAGGTACCCTTATTACTGCAAGCTACTCCCTCTACATGTTCCTAATAACTCAACGAGGGCCCCTCCCCTCACACATCATTGGTCTCGACCCCTCTCACTCACGAGAACATCTACTTATAACCCTCCACCTTTTGCCACTACTTCTCCTCACTCTTAAACCCGAACTAATTTGAGGTTGAGCCGGCTGTAGATATAGTTTCAACAAAAACATTAGATTGTGATTCTAAAAATAGGGGTTGAAACCCCCTTATCCACCGAGGAAGGTTTGCCTAACAGATGAATCCTGCTAAATTTCATTTACCTCGGTTGAACTCCGGGGCTATCCTTAAAACATAGCTCCCAAAGGATAATAGTTCATCCATTGGTCTTAGGAACCAAAAACTCTTGGTGCAACTCCAAGTGGTAGCTATGCACCCCTCTTCCATTATAATAACTTCAAGCCTAATCATTATTTTTTCCCTCCTCATCTTTCCTGTCCTAACAACTCTTAGCCCCCTTCCTCAAAAAGAAGCCTGAGCCCTTACGCACGTAAAAACAGCAGTAAAACTAGCCTTCTTTGTTAGCCTCCTCCCTCTCTTCCTATTTCTCTGCCAAGGGGCAGAAACCGTTATCACCTCATGAAACTGAATAAGTACATCAACCTTTGACATTACCATCAGCTTGAAATTTGACCACTACTCCATCATATTCACACCCGTTGCCCTATATGTCACATGATCAATCCTAGAATTTGCATCCTGATACATACATGCCGACCCTAACATAAACCGATTCTTTAAGTATCTCCTAATTTTCCTAATCGCAATAATTATTTTAGTCACGGCAAACAACCTGTTCCAACTCTTCATCGGATGAGAAGGCGTAGGAATTATGTCTTTCCTTCTCATTGGCTGATGACACGGCCGAGCAGATGCTAACACCGCTGCCCTACAAGCAGTTATCTACAACCGAGTAGGGGACATTGGTTTAATCTTTGCAATAGCATGAATAGTGTCCCACCTTAACTCATGAGAACTACAACAAATCTTTGCAACTGCTAAAGACTTTGACCTCACCTACCCACTCCTGGGCCTAATCGTAGCCGCCACAGGTAAGTCCGCCCAATTCGGGTTACATCCATGACTTCCCTCTGCTATAGAAGGGCCCACACCGGTATCTGCCCTACTTCACTCCAGCACCATAGTCGTTGCAGGTATCTTCCTCTTAGTACGCATGAGCCCCCTTTTAGAAAACAACCCTACCGCCCTCACCACCTGCCTATGTCTCGGAGCCCTAACCACACTGTTCACAGCCACATGCGCCTTAACCCAGAACGACATTAAAAAAATTGTTGCATTCTCAACATCAAGTCAACTAGGCCTAATAATAGTAACAATTGGATTGAACCAGCCCCAGCTGGCATTTCTTCACATCTGCACCCACGCTTTCTTTAAAGCAATACTTTTCCTATGTTCCGGCTCCATTATCCACAGCCTCAATGACGAACAAGACATCCGAAAAATAGGCGGCATACACCATCTTACCCCCTTTACCTCTTCTTGCCTTACCATTGGAAGCCTAGCCCTCACAGGCACCCCTTTCCTAGCAGGATTTTTCTCTAAAGATGCTATTATTGAAGCCCTCAACACCTCATACCTAAACGCCTGAGCCCTTACCTTGACCCTCCTAGCCACCTCTTTCACGGCTATCTACAGCCTACGCATCATTTTCTTCGTCTCAATAGGACGCCCCCGATTTAATGCACTCTCCCCTATCAACGAAAACAACCCCGCAGTTATCAACCCCCTTAAACGACTAGCTTGAGGAAGCATTGTAGCCGGCCTCCTAATTACCTCCAACCTACTCCCACTAAAAACGCCAGTAATATCAATACCCCTCATACTTAAACTAACCGCTTTAACCGTAACTATCTTAGGCTTATTAATTGCCCTAGAACTCGCATCATTAACAAGTAAACAATTCAAACCCGCCCCTTACCTCCCCACTTTCCGCTTCTCCAATATACTTGGCTTTTTTCCAATAATTATACACCGATTCCCCCCTGCAATAAGCCTGGGAATAGGTCAATCCATTGCCAGCCAAATAGTAGACCAAACTTGGTTAGAAAAATCAGGCCCCAAAGCCGCAGCCAAACTTAACACCCCTCTTATCACCTCGACAAGCAATACTCAACGAGGTCTAGTAAAAACTTATCTTATCTTCTTCCTCATTACCCTTATATTCGCCTTACTAATCTTCTTTATTTAGACAGCCCGAAGAGTACCTCGACTTAACCCTCGAGTTAACTCCAACACCACAAATAAAGTCAAAAGGAGAACTCCCGCCCCAACAACTAACATCCACCCCCCTTCTGAATACATTACCGCTACTCCCCCACTATCAGAACGAAAAATATTAAAGGGTCCTCATTCATCAGCTGACCCAGAGAGAGCCCCGGCCCAGCCATGTCAATATACACTACCCGCCACCATTACAGCGGTTGCGTAACAACACATGTAAACTACAACCGCCGGGTTCATCCAAGACTCAGGATAGGGCTCCGCAGCTAAAGCTGCGGAGTATGCAAATACGACCAATATACCACCTAGATAAATTAAAAAAAGAATCAAAGCCAAGAAAGGACTTCCATATTCCACAAGAACCCCACACCCAACCCCCGCTACCATCACTAACCCAAGCGCACCGAAAAAAGGGGACGGATTAGAAGCAACCGCAATCGCTCCAACGATTCAACAAATTAAAAAACAAATAACAGCAAAACACATAATTTCTGCCAGGACTCTAACCAGGACCAATGGCTTGAAAAACCATCGTTGTTATTTCAACTACAAAAACCCTATCAATGGCTAGCCTACGTAAAACACATCCCCTCCTAAAAATCGCAAATGACGCACTGGTTGACCTCCCAGCCCCCTCCAACATTTCAGTCTGATGAAATTTTGGCTCGCTACTCGGACTCTGCCTTATTGCTCAAATTCTCACAGGCCTATTTCTAGCCATACACTACACATCAGATATTGCCACAGCCTTTTCGTCTGTTGCCCATATCTGCCGAGATGTAAACTACGGCTGACTTATCCGCAATATACATGCCAATGGGGCCTCTTTCTTTTTCATTTGCATTTATGCCCACATTGGACGAGGACTTTACTACGGCTCTTACCTTTACAAAGAAACCTGAAACATCGGAGTTATTCTTCTCCTCCTAGTAATAATAACAGCTTTCGTTGGCTATGTCCTCCCCTGAGGACAAATGTCTTTTTGAGGTGCCACTGTCATTACCAATCTTCTATCTGCCGTCCCCTATATTGGTAATACTCTGGTCCAATGAATCTGAGGAGGCTTCTCCGTAGATAACGCCACCCTCACCCGTTTCTTTGCATTCCACTTCTTATTCCCCTTTGTCATTGCAGCCGCCACTGTACTCCACCTCCTGTTCCTTCACGAAACAGGCTCAAACAACCCCCTCGGACTTAACTCCGACGCAGATAAAATCTCCTTCCACCCATACTTTTCTTACAAAGACCTACTAGGGTTTGCAGCCTTACTTATTGCACTTACATCCCTAGCACTATTCTCCCCCAACCTATTAGGAGACCCAGACAATTTCACCCCTGCCAACCCCCTCGTCACGCCTCCTCACATTAAGCCTGAATGATACTTCTTATTCGCTTACGCCATCCTACGGTCAATTCCAAACAAACTGGGAGGAGTCCTGGCACTACTAGCCTCAATTCTAGTCTTGATACTAGTTCCATTACTTCACACCTCCAAACAACGAGCCCTAACCTTCCGCCCCCTTAGCCAGTTCCTTTTCTGAACTTTAATTGCTGATGTAATTATCCTCACCTGAATCGGAGGTATACCTGTAGAACACCCATTTATTATTATTGGCCAAATTGCATCCGTCCTATACTTCTCGCTCTTCTTATTTTTAATACCAGCAGCAGGATGAGCAGAAAACAAAATCCTCGAATGACGGTGTACAAGTAGTTCAGAAGCCTAGAACGCCGATCTTGTAAGTCGGATGTCGGAGGTTGAAATCCCCCCTTGTACTTCAAAGAGAGGAGATTTTAACTCCCACCTCTAACTCCCAAAGCTAGAATTCTAAACTAAACTACTCTCTGATATTACATATATGCTGATATTACATATATGCTGATATTACATATATGCTGATATTACATATATGCTGATATTACATATATGCTGATATTACATATATGCTGATATTACATATATGCTGATATTACATATATGCTGATATTACATATATGCTGATATTACATATATGCTGATATTACATATATGCTGATATTACATATATGCTGATATTACATATATGCTGATATTACATATATGCTGATATTACATATATGCTGATATTACATATATGCTGATATTACATATATGCTGATATTACATATATGCGTCTTGATTCAACATTATATTTGATAACAAATAAACTGCACAGTAAGAACCTACCAACAAGAGTTAAGTAATGCATACGGTTATTGATAATGAGGGACAATAACTGTGAGGGTCTCACTCAGTGAATTATTCCTGGCATTTGGTTCCTACTTCAGGGCCATGACTTGATTATATTCCTCACACTTTCATTAACGCTGGCATAAGTTAATAGTGTTAACCATTAGGTTCATTACCCAGCAAGCCGAGCCTTCATTCCAGGGGGTGGGGGGTTCCCTTTTATTTTTTTCCTTTCAACAGGCATTTCAGAGTGTAAGAAAAGGCTGAAAGTTTGAAGGTAGTACATCACTTTGCAGCTGAACACAAGGTTATGCAGGCTAAAAAGACATTCTTTTAGAAATAATTACATAACTGATTTCAAGAACATAAATATACTTATCCTACTCAGAGCACCCCCCTAATATTAGGATGCCCGGTCTGGTGGTTTTTATCCGTTTAAACCCCCCTACCCCCCTAAACCCCTGAGATTCCTAACACCCCTGTAAACCCCCCGGAAACAGGGCTAAACCTCAAGTAATAAGTTTTTAACCTAAAATGTGTTTATTACACTAATGTAATTTTTAATTTG